TTATCTAAAAGGTATGATCCTTTGTTGAACGGATCATATCGGAAAACAATCTATAAAAACCCTTCACCTCCAATCCTAAAAAAAACTTCGAAAGAAAAGTTCATAGAGAAATTGGAGATAAATCGGATTCACGGTATTCTTATTCCCGATACGGATTACCACGAATTTGAACAGAAAAAAAATAGATTTGATAGAAAATCATTATCAACAGAAATTATTGATTTCTTAAGTTTAATCAATCAATTTTTTAGAGGATTGGGATCCAATCAAAATTGGAAGGATCTTTCTTTATTTTCAGAAAGAAAAATAGATTCGGAAAAGGGAAGAAAATATTTAAACTATTTATTAACTCAAATTGGAACTGATCCTAATGAAATTAACAGAAAATCAATTAGGATAAAAGAAATCAGTAAAAAAGTTCCTCGATGGTCATACAAATTAATCACCGAGTTAGAACAACAATCAGGAGAATATCCAGAAGAGGCACCAGGAGAGTATCAAATTCGTTCAAGAAAGAGTAAACGGGTAGTCATTTTTACTGCTACCAAAGAGGATACTGATCCTAATACTATGGATACTAATACGGATAATGAACCAGAGGAAGTGGCTTTGATACGGTATTCACAACAATCAGACTTTCGGCGAGGTATAATCAAAGGTTCTATGCGAGCCCAAAGACGGAAAATAGTTATTTGGGAATTGTTTCAAGCAAATGTGCATTCCCCTCTCTTTTTGGACAGAATAGAAAAATCCCCTCTTTTTTCTTTTGATATCTCCGGGTTGATTCAATTCATTTTTGGAAATTGGGTGAGGAAAGGGGAAGCATTCAAAATTGTAGAGTATACAAAAGAGCAAACAAAAAGAGAAGAAATAAAAGAGAAGAACAAAAGAAAAGAGAAAGTTCGAATAGAGATAGCAGAGGCCTGGGATACCATTCCATTTGCGCAAATAATAAGAGGGTACATGTTATTAAGTCAATCCGTTTTTAGAAAATCTATTCTATTACCTTCATTGATAATTGCAAAAAATATTGGCCGTATATTCCTATTGCAAGTTCCTGAATGGTCTGAGGATTTACAGGAATGGAATAGAGAGATGCATGTTAAATGTACCTATAATGGTGTTCCATTATCCGAAACGGAATTTCCAAAAAATTGGTTGACAGATGGTATTCAGATAAAAATCTTATTTCCTTTCTGTCTGAAACCTTGGCACAAATCGAAACTACAATCTTCTGAAGAAGATTTAATGAAAAAGAAAAAAGAAAAAGATGATTTTTGTTTTTTAACAGTTTGGGGAATGGAAACTGAACTTCCTTTTGGTTCGCCCCGAAAACGCCCTTCCTTTTTTAAACCCATTTTTAACGAACTTGAAAAAAAAATTGGAAAATTAAAAAAGAAGTATTTTCAAGTTCTAATAGTTATTAAAGAAAAAACAAAATTAGTTTCAAAAGAAATAAAAAAAAGGGTTATCAAATGGATTATTTTTCTAAAACAAATGATAAAAGAACTTTCAAAAGTAAATCCAATTTTATTATTTCGACTAAGAAAAGTCGAAAGAGATGAATCGAGTGAAATGAAAGAAGAAAAAGATTCAATAATCAACAATCAGATAATTCACGAATCATTTAGTGAAATTGTAGCTCCGAGTTACACAAATTCTTCATTGACCGAAAAAAAAATCAAGGATTTCACTCAGAGAAGAAGTACAATTCGAAATGAAATTGAAAGAATGACAAAAGAGAAAAACAAAGTGACTCAAAAAAGAAAACTAAATGTTAGTTCTAACAAAAGAAGTTATAATACTAAAAGATTCGAAAAATGGCAAATATTCAAAAGAAAAAATGCTCGATTAATTTGTAAATTACCCCCTTTTTTCAAATTTTTAATTGAAAGAATCTACACGGATCTAATTTTATCTATCATTAATATTCCGAGAATGAATACAGAACTTTTTTTTGAATCAACAAAACAAATTTTTGATAAATCTCTTTACAATAATGAAAAAAAGCAAGAAGGAATTAATAAACAAAAGACAAATCCAATTACGTTTATTTCGACTATAAAAAAGTCACTTGATATTATTAGTAATAAGCAAACAAATTCATATATGTTTTATGACTTATCCTACGTGTCACAAGCATATGTATTTTATAAATTATCACAAATTCAAGTTAGTAACTCGTCTAAATTAAAATCAGTTTTTCAATATCAAGGAATCCCTTTTTTTCTTAAGCCTGAAATAAAGGATTATTTTGAAACACAAAGAAGGGTTCATTCGAAATTAGGGGATAAGAAACTTCCAAGTTCTAAAATGAATCACTGGAAAAACTGGTTAAGAGGACAGTATCAATACAATTTATCCGAGATCAGATGGTCTAGATTAATACCCCAAAAATGGCGAAATAGAGTTAATCGGCATCGTATAGCTAAAAAGGCAAATTTTAAAAAATTGCATTCATATGAAAAAGACCAATTAATTGATTCCAACAAAGAAAAACAATTTAAAGTAGATTCATTATATAATCAAAAAGATAATTTTCAAAAAGACTCTAGATATGATCTTTTATCATATAAATTTCTTTATTATGAAAATAAAAAGGAATGCTTTTTTTATAGATCTCCGTTTCAAAGAAATAAGAACCGAGAGATTTCTTATAACACGCATAAAGCAAGCCTTTTTAATATGCTTAGTAACATCCCTATCAATAATTATCTAGGAAAGGTTGATATTATATATATCGAAAAAAAGGCCGATAGAAAATATTTTGATTGGAAAATTCTCAATTTTTATCTTAGACAAAAAGGCCATATTGACACCTGGATCACGATCGATACCAACAGCAATCAAAATCCTAAAATTCGTACTAATTATTCTAAAATAATTCCTAAAAAAGATTTTTTTTATCTTATGATGATTCCAGAAATCAATTCAACAAACTTCCACAACGTATTTTTTGATTGGATGGGAATGAATGAAAAAATGCTAAAGCGTCCCATATCGAATCTGGAACTTTGGTTCTTCCCAGAATTTGTGTTACTTTATAATGCATATAAAACGAACCCTTGGTTTATACCAACCAAACTCCTCCTTTTAAATTGGAATAGAAATGAAAACAATAGTAGTGAAAATAAACAGATCAATGAAAACCAAAAAGGAAGGTTTTTGATGCCATCGAATAAAACTAAAAAGCATAAAAATCAAGAACAAAAAGAACCCACAACCCGAGGAGATCTTAGACCTATTCTCTCACAACAAAAAGATAGTCAAGAAAATTATGCAAAATCAGACATGAAAAAGGGGAAAAAGAAAAAACAATACAAAAGCAATACGGAAGCAGAACTAGATTTGTTCCTAAAACGTTATATGCTTTTTCAATTGAAATGGAGCGATATTTTGAATCAAAGAATGATCAATAATATCAAGGTATATTGTCTCCTACTTAGACTGATAGATCCGAGAAAAATTACTATATCCTCGATTCAAAAGAGAGAAATGAGTTTGGATATAATGCTAATTCAGAAGAATTTAACTCTTACACAATTAATGAAAAAGGGAATATTGATTATAGAACCCATTCGTCTGTCTGGAAAAAACGATGGACAATTAATTATGTATCAAACCATAGGTATTTCGTTGGTTCATAAGAGTAAGCACCAAACTAATCAAAAATACCAAGAACAAAGAAATGTTTCTAAGAATGATTTTGATAAAGCTATTTCACCACATCAAAGAATAGTTGGAAATAGAAATTTGGATTTGCTTGTTCCTGAAACTATTTTATCGTTTAGACGTCGTAGAAAATTGCGAATTCAAATTTGTTTAAATTCAAAGAAGAAAAATGATGTAGATATAAATCCAGTATTTTGGAACGGAAAGAACATAAAAAGCAGCAGTCAAGTTTCGCATGACAGTAACCATCTTGATAGAGAGAAAAATCAATTAATAAAATTAAAGCTCTTTCTTTGGCCTAATTATCGATTAGAAGATTTAGCTTGCATGAACCGTTATTGGTTTGATACCAATAATGGAAGTCGTTTCAGTATGTTAAGGATACAAATGTATCCACGATTGAAAATTCGTGGATAATATAAATATAGTTTTTCTATATATTATATCCTATTCTATATATCATATCCTATAACCTATATATAATATAGGTTATATGAAAGTAAAGAAATAGACAGATCACATGCCACAAATTTCATTTTAATATCCAATATGAAATGAATAATGTCTCAATTAGGTCTTGAAATGAATCAACAGAACCTTCTTCATTTTAGATCTAAATTATTCGCTGCGAAAATGTACCAATGCCTTTCTATCCCTATCGAACTCAAATTTGAAATTGGATTGATTTGAATTCCAAAAATTAGGAGTTTCTAAAAAAATTCGGATTAGATTATTCTATATACCACATTCGAATTAATGGCATTATTATTACTGATCAGTAAAATCCATATCTGAAAAAAGGAAGAGGGGCATTTTTTTTATGGTAAAAAATTCATTCATTTCGGTTATCTCTCAAAAAGAAAACGAAGAAAACAGAGGGTCTGTTGAATTTCAAGTATTCAGTTTGACTACTAAGATAAAGAGACTTACTTCACATTTGGAATTGCACAAAAAAGACTTTTCGTCTCAGAGAGGTTTACGGAAAATTTTGGGAAAACGTCAACGACTGCTGGCCTATTTGTCAAAAAAAAATAGAGGACGTTATAAAGAATTAATTGGAGAGTTGGATATTCGAGAGATAAAAACTCGTTAATTTTAAGCGTGATACCATTATTTGTATTTGAGCTTAGTCGTTTTAATTTTGATGAACTTCTTTTTACTTTCAGCAATGCATGGAAGAATGACTCGGGAAAAAACTTATGATTGCACCAACTACAAGAAAAGACCTCATGATAGTCAATATGGGCCCTCACCACCCATCAATGCATGGTGTTCTTCGGCTGATCGTTACTCTCGATGGTGAAGATGTTATTGACTGTGAACCGATATTGGGTTATTTACATAGAGGGATGGAGAAAATTGCGGAAAATCGAACAATTATACAATATTTGCCTTATGTAACACGTTGGGATTATTTAGCTACTATGTTCACAGAAGCAATAACCGTAAATGGACCCGAACAGCTAGGTAATATTCAAGTACCTAAAAGGGCTAGCTATATAAGAACTATTATGTTGGAATTGAGTCGTATCGCTTCCCATTTGTTATGGCTCGGTCCTTTTATGGCCGATATTGGGGCACAGACTCCTTTCTTCTATATTTTTCGAGAACGAGAATTGATATATGACCTATTCGAAGCTGCTACCGGTATGCGCATGATGCATAATTATTTTCGTATCGGAGGAGTCGCTGCTGATCTGCCTCATGGCTGGATAGATAAATGTTTAGATTTTTGCGATTATTTTTTAACCGGGGTTGCTGAATATCAAAAGCTTATTACACGGAATCCTATTTTTTTAGAACGAGTTGAGGGCGTAGGCATTATTGGGGCAGAAGAAGCAATAAATTGGGGTTTATCGGGCCCAATGCTACGAGCTTCTGGAATACAATGGGATCTTCGTAAAGTTGATCGTTATGAGTGTTATGATGAATTTGATTGGGAGATTCAATGGCAAAAAGAGGGGGATTCATTAGCTCGGTATTTAGTACGAATCAGTGAAATGACAGAATCCATAAAAATTATCCAACAGGCTCTGGAAGGAATTCCAGGGGGACCATATGAGAATTTAGAAATCCGACGTTTTGATACAATAAAAGACCCTGAATGGAATGATTTTGAATATCGATTTATTAGTAAAAAACCTTCTCCAGGTTTTGAATTGTCCAAGCAAGAACTTTATGTAAGAGTCGAAGCACCAAAAGGAGAACTCGGAATTTTTCTGCTAGGAGATCAGAGTGTTTTTCCTTGGAGATGGAAAATTCGACCACCGGGTTTTATCAACTTGCAAATTCTTCCTCAGTTGGTTAAAAGAATGAAATTGGCTGATATTATGACGATACTAGGTAGCATAGATATCATTATGGGAGAAGTTGATCGTTGAAATGATAATTGATACAACAGAAATACAAGCTCTCAATTCTTTTTCCAAATTGGAATTCTTAAAAGAAATCTATGGGATCATATGGATGCTTGTCCCTATTTTGACTCTTGTATTAGGAATCATATTAGGTGTACTAGTAATTGTTTGGTTAGAAAGAGAAATATCTGCAGGGATACAACAACGTATTGGACCCGAATACGCTGGGCCTTTGGGAATTCTTCAAGCTCTAGCAGATGGTACAAAACTACTTTTCAAAGAAAATATTCTTCCATCTAGAGGAGATACTCGTTTATTCAGTATCGGGCCATCCATAGCAGTCATATCCATTCTACTAAGTTATTCAGTAATTCCTTTTAGTTATCGCCTTATTCTATCTGATCTTAATATTGGTGTTTTTTTGTGGATCGCCGTTTCAAGTCTTGCTCCTATTGGGCTTCTTATGTCGGGATATGGATCAAATAATAAATATTCCTTTTTAGGTGGATTAAGGGCTGCAGCTCAATCAATTAGTTATGAAATACCATTAACTCTATGTGTATTATCAATATCTCTACGTGCGATTCGTTAAGAAAAAAAAATTCACCTATTTATTTTCTTTCTAGCAAGATTCTAGCAAGAAAGTTAAATGAATATCCATTTTTTTTATTCATCATTGGGGGTTGATGAACTAAAACAGATAGTTATATGAGTGAAATAAAACAACTTACCAATTTGCTGTTAAAAGAATTCAATCTCATTTCCTATGTACAAGAATTAAGTGAAAGTCAACATAACCAACCGCAACTGTTTACCCCAAGATTGGTTGATTAATCATCATGGCTTGAAGCGGGTTCAAAAGATCAACTGTATGGGGTTTTGACTAATAGATGTATTACCCTAATGGGAGATTCACAACAATGAGTGGATGGTTAGGAAGACCAAGATACACAAAGGATTAGTAATGGAGATTCGAGAAATTATCCAACAGGATATTTTTTTATGGATTAAAGTAATTCGATTGGGGCTTTAAGTTAGTAGAAATGATTAAGAAGTATTCCCCGCGATTTCGATCCAGAGTATGTTCCTATCCACTTTTTAAGTAAATAACTATCAAGAACGAAGAAATTTTTTACTTTGAATAATAACCCTTTTTCTGAGAAAGGAGAATAGGAACGAAATAAAATAGAAAGACTAGAATTGCAAAAAAATCGTTTTTTATTCAGAACTATATTTATTTTATTTCTATCAATAAAATAAATTCTTGTTATGTAATGCAATGTCTAATTCTTTTTCGTAATCGAAAATGATAAGTTGAAATATTTATGTGATATTCCTCTAACAAGTCTTTTTTTATTCAAGGATAAAGTTATTAATGAACAAAGAAAATCAAAATTCTTAAAAGATGAGATCAATTCAGAAGCAATTTTTTATTATAAATCTAGCAGACAGAATTCCATTGGTCTAATTC